TACCATGATCTAAGGAAATAAAAAGAATCCGCTTGTGCTTATAGAATCTCATCTATTATCTATCGAATTTATATATCAGAATAGTTGATATAGTCATTATTCAATGAGTCAGGTCTACTTACTTTTAATTTTTTTTTTAATAGTTTATTTTCTAAAAAAAATGTAGAAATAATAACACTTTTTTGATTTGCAAATAAATATAAATAATCGAATGGAATATTTCGAATATGCAAGAAGATATCGGTTACACCTCCCAGAACATAAAATTGGAATAATGAAACCTGAAAAGGATTATGTCACTATGGGCAGATTACTCCTAAGAAAATTCTATTACTCCAATTAGTTATTAGATAGAGTAATGTAATGAATATCTCATTTTTTATTTATTTTTTATTTTTAAATATAACTCAAAAAGACTCAAATTCATTATATGGCTCATTTTTTCTTTCAAAAAAAAAATAGAGTTTACTTGAAAAACAAGGTATAAAACTTGAGTGTAGTGGAAAAGATCTTTCCTTGGATTTGAACCAATAACTTTCGGTTTCAAAAGACCTTTTCTACCATTCGAAAACGCGGGGAAAAAAGCTAGTATGATTTCGGAGAATGAGAACTGGGGGGTTATTGTCTATGTCGATTGTTGACCTCTCTCTAGAGTAGAATCGGCTGGGAAGTCGGAGAGAGGGTGGTTTACCTTGCGGCAGATGTCACTTTGTCAGATTCTTCAAATTTACTATGAATTCTTGTTAGTGCTAACGAAAAAAACCTTTGAAAAATTCTTTACCAAAAAAAAATCTCATTCAATTTTTACTGCTGACAAGTTATCACATTGATGTAATCTTATGAATTTAATAGCAGAAAGAAAGAGCCCTTTTTCAGATTTGAACTGATGACTTACACCTTACCATGGCGTAACTCCACTACTGAGTTAAAAGGACATATAAATTCAATTAATGAATTAGTTATTTTTATTTTTCATTAGATTAGAAGGGGTTCGCATATAAGATTCTCATACACAATATATATATGGATATATATAATTTATTTATTCTATATACATTATATATTATGGGGATTTTTGAAGATTTACATAAAAAATATACTCTATATTGAACAATATATGCCTGTAAGGCATAAGAATTTATTCAGAAACAATCAATTTTTTTATATTTCTAAAAAAATTGGGTATATTTTGAATTTCTTATTCTTTTTTATTTTATTTTTTTTTTTAATATTTCATAAATGAATATTTCAAATAGCAATTTTTAGTAAAAAAAGCAAATCATTCAAAAGGAATGACAGAGAAAAAATAAAATAAACACCAATCAAAAAGAAAAAAACAAAGGAATTGATTTTCAATAATCTAAAATTCTATATTTCATATTAGGTTTAATTTAATATATTAAACCAACCTTAGCTTGAAGAATAAATTAAACCAACCTTAGCTTGAGAATAGACCTTAGGTTTTTTAATTAGGTGATTAATAATTTCATACTAGGAACGGAAAAACCAAATATTTTTGAAATATGAAATAGAAAAAGTGTGCATGTAGTAGTAGATATATTTGATCTGAACATCAAATGAAGCAACGAGCTCCGATTTACTTTAATTAAAATAATTAAAATTGAAGTAAAAAGAAATTGTACTCTTCTCCTAGACCGATTAAAAAACTACCTGAATTGAAGGAATTCTTCAACTAACCTCTTTTCGTTAAATTCTTTTCGTTATAATTTAGCATAGGATAGTTCATTCATGAACTATCAAATCAAAAAATTCTACGTAATCCTAACATAAGAATAGGAAATACTTTTTGGATCAAGTCATAAAAAAATAAAATAAAAAATGTGATCAAAAACATGATAAAGAATATGATGACCAAAATGATCAAAAAATAAAGAAAAAGTAAAGTAATATAAAAGTCTATTGACAATAAAAAAATACATATTATAATTTGAGTACTGACTGATGACGACGTGTGGGCAGATTTGCCCTCATCGTCTAGTGGTTAGGACATCTCTCTTTCAAGGAGGTAGCGGGGATTCGATTTCCCCTGGGGGTAAAAGAAAAAGTTGGTAAGGTAATAATTTCTCAATAAACCTAAGATTAATTCTCCCAGGTTTATTAAGAAACATAGGATTAATTCTTCCTTAAACCTAGAATTAATCCTTCCACCCAGGGTCGATGCCCGAGCGGTTAAAGGGGACGGACTGTAAATTCGTTGGCGATATGTCTACGCTGGTTCAAATCCAGCTCGGCCCAATAATGCTATTCTATGAATACATATGTTATATATGATTTAACAGAATTGTCTTAAATATTTGAGATTCCCTTTTCTTTTAATAAATAAAAGGAAATGTCAAACCATCCATTAAATTAATGAGAAGAGTTCATGTATTTATATGCATATTCTATATGCATTCTTATTAATTTTTTTTCTAAGAATTGAGACTCATGATAGTTTCTTAAGTTTCAATCAGTAAATTATTACTGAAATTTCATAAAGTCTCATTAAAAAAAAAGAGTTTATTCCTCTTAAAGAACAGATAAATTATCTGCTTTTTTGAATAAAACAATAAGAGATTACTAGTAATCTGTGTCACTCTCACTAGAATCTATATTTATATGTGAATATGATATGAAAATATCATTTTTAACTTTCGTACAGCTGAATGAGATGATATTCATATTATCTTTATGAATATTTATACCATAGACTTTGCTTTGCTGGGATTGTAGTTCAATTGGTCAGAGCACCGCCCTGTCAAGGCGGAAGCTGCGGGTTCGAGTCCCGTCAGTCCCGAACTAGAATCCGAAATATTCATCCATTTTTCTTTTCTTTTTCGTGTAAAAAGAGAGGCATAAAACACGGAAGATCTCAATTTTAATAATTATTGAAATGATATTTTATTGGACTGAATATCTCTTTTGTTTTCGTTTTGCATTTATCACCCAGATAAATATGGATGCAGAAATCTAATTTTTTTTTGACTACTATCTATTGATTGATAAGGTAGAGATTTCTCATATACTGATTCTACAAATCAAAAGTTTTACTATATTCATTCAGTCTTTTATTTATACTATCGACCCTCGTTGTACTTTTTTTTGACTGTTCTTGATCAATGAAATGATGGTATTGTATAAGTTTTTTTTTATATAAAAAAAAGTTTTATTCTTTTGTTTATTGATAAAGAATAAACTTTGTATAATTACCTTAACAAACAAAGTACTTTTTAAAGTACCCCTCTTTTAGTTCCGATTTTTTTTATACTTAATATTCTCATTCAAATAGCAGACTTAATTTGGAATGTATGCATTCCATTCCAAATCCGAAAAAGGAGAGGCTTACTAAAAAAAAAGAGAAGATGAATAAATGAACCTTTTCAGTTAATTTCTTGGAATATTCGATTTTATTGTCTTCTCTTTTTCCTATCATACTTCTAGTCTTTGTTTGGATATATGTGTGACTGACCTATAGAATTTCAGTCATATAAAATAAAAATCCTTAATTGCATTAAATTTAAAAATATAAGAAAAATTAAGGATAATTTGATTAAGATAAGGAAGACAGAAAGTAGGCAGACAGTAAGGTATAAGACAGAAAAAGTGGAAAAGGACTAATTCAATAAAAAAAACCCATTACCAAATTAGTATGGGTAAAAGATCTTTCTATGTTATACTATTCCATTCTCAACGATAAATCGATTTGATAGATCAGATATCCTTTATTCAAAAAAAGGATCCGATTCAATATTATCAGGATGCAAACCATCCTATTGGATTTCATTTATTTAAAGGAGTTAAACATCTCCTTTCTATGGGATTATATCCCGAGTTATTGCGAAAACAAAAAAAAGGAAAAATGAGATTATGGAAGTCAATATTCTCGCATTTATTGCTACTGCACTGTTCATTCTAGTTCCTACTGCTTTTTTACTTATTATCTACGTAAAAACAGTCAGTCAAAATGATTAATTTGACTTAAACTTGAATTAGAAATTCTAATCAATAATTAAAGAAATAAAAGAAAGTGGTTAAAATTCCAAGTCTTAACTAAAACGAGCGATCTACTGCGGTAGAATATACTTTTTTCTATCGCAGTAGAGAGTTTTTTCTATTATAGATTATCTTGTGAAAGAGAGACAAGCTTTTATTGAATAAAGCTTTGCAAGATCATTGATGTAAAAAGATCAAAGAAAAAATTGATATAATTCGATTACTTGAATTATTTCTCAAAAAACTCTCCTAATTAAAGTCCACTCCTTCCCCATACTACAAGGGAAAGTGAAAATGTAAAGACTACCATTAAAGCAGCCCAAGCAAAACTTACTAAATCCATGTAATTAGTGTCTCCTATTTCTATGAAGTAAATATTCCATTATTGATCAATAATCATAATACAATTAATAGTGGAGAGTCAAAATACGATTCTGATTAATAAGGCTATTAATAAACCAATTAAAAAATAGAAAGTGTTTAGCTTAATATTACCTAGAATCTCTTGTAGAAAGCCTTAAAAATCTGACATACAAATTCTTTTTTTTATGAAAAAAGAGATATCCAAATGTATTATCAAGATACATAATTATCCATTATTGTATACGTTAATAATTTTCTATTTAACCTAAGTTTACTGTCTCTCTTTCTATGAGAGAAAGAATAAGGAGCTGTCACTACAACTCTTAAACTTATTCCTTTATTTTTTTGAATTCCACTGGACAAGTTTTTCTATTTTTTCGAACTAGGGATTCGAGAAATCCAGTATCAAGAAATTCTTTGTCCCTAATTATACAAGACAAAAATTTGTCAAATTTTATTAGATAGAAAAAGAAATTTTAAGTATCTTGTTGAAAAGGCGACACCCAGATTTGAACTGGGGATAAAGGATTTGCAGTCCCCTGCCTTACCGCTTGGCCATGCCGCCAAATCCAATTCAAAATCGAGAAAAATGATTCATTTCTTTTTTCTTTTTTTAATCCTATTTATTTTGATTATCCCTTTCCAAAAAAAAGGGGGAGGATTTCTGCTTTTTATTGGATTCATTCATTCAATTGAAATAATGAATTCTATTTCAAAACACATACATACTCTTTTAAATTAAGAACTTCTTCTCTTTATCTATTGAAGAATTCTTCAATAGATTTCAATAGATAAAAAAAGGATTTCCGGTGATAGATCCCAAAAATTAGGTTAAATTGGAACCATTAACTAGAATTTTCTTTTGAATTCTAGTTATTCTTGATTTCATTTTGGATTTTTTTTATCTTAAATAAAAATTATTAAGATACAATATCTTCGATTTTTTATCGTTTCCTTAATGAGATAAGGAAAATCAAATTGATTTACGATTAATTAGTATATTGGTATCAATTACTCTAAAAAGTCAAATCTTTTTCAATTAGGAATTATAATCAAATTCTCATTTATATGTAAACCCCGGAACAGAAAAAATTACACAGATTCTAATTCATTTTCTCTCTTATGTATAATATCTCTAGCTAGAACGAATTTTGCTTTTATTTTGGACAGCATCGAAAGTATTTAATAAAAAAAAATTATGATATAAATAACGTGACTTAATCTATCTCTGTTGTTCCAAATTCAATTACAAAAAAAGATACAATATGCAGATGAATAGATAACTATACTCACATATCCTTACAAAATACTATTTGATTAGTATAATCACTTTGATAATTATGGAATTTAATACTAATTTAATAATTATAATATTCTTAATAATAATAGACTATTACGACTAATAAAATACTCCTAATTACAGGAGGAAAAGATTTTCCGAATTTTTTTGAACATAAAGTGTACTAAGTCAAACTCTCCAGTTTGCCTGACTATTCTATCTTTTTATCATTGATTTCATAAAATCCAGGTTGAATCATGAATCTTTAGCACCCAATCTGATCATATTATCTGTAATAATAAAGAGTAGGTTTCAATTAAAAAAAATAAATAAAAGAGGGTAAAAATCGGATGCATTTTTTTTCTATTTTATATAGAATAGAAAAGATTCCATAATTGGAAGAAAGTAGCAGAATCTTGTTCCAGGAATATCTTATCAATACATTTCCATTCCATTAATTTATACCTTTTGCAAATCCTCACGTTTTTTTTGGAACGAAAGCGGTTTTTCTTCATTATTCCATTTCATCTCAATTTCTATTTATTTATTATTTATATGTCATTTATATGTCTATTTATTTGTCTATTTATATGTCGAAAATCCATATATGGACATATATGGAGTTCACTAAAATTTCATGTAATTTATCAAACAGAATAGAAATTCCATCATTACTAGATTGATCTATAGATAGGGGTCGTCGATAAATAATGATCAACTAAAGGGATTTTTTTCGAAAAAAGTAAGCTTCAGATTAAGATGATTTGGAATGGAAATGGGGGAATGTCCACAATACCTGGGTTTAATCAGATACAATTTGAGGGCTTTTGCAGATTTATTACTAAAGGCTTGAGGGAAGAATTTGATAAGTTTCCAGAAAAAAAAATGAAAGATATAGATCAAAATATAGAATTTCTATTATTTGTGGAAAGATATGAACTGGTAGAGCCTTTGATAAAAGAAAGAGATGCTTTTTATGAATCACTTACATATTCTGCAAGATTATATGTACCCGCGGGATTAATTCGAAAAACCAGTATAAAAATGCAAAAACAAACCGTTTTTATAGGAAACATTCCCTTAATGACTTCCCAAGGAACTTTTATAATAAATGGAATATATAGGACTGTAATTAATCAAATATTGCAAAACCCTGGTATTTACTATCGTTCAAGATTGGACCGTGAAGGAATTTCTGTCTATACCGCCACTATAATATCAGATTGTGGAGGAAGGTTAAAGTTAGAAATGGATACAAAAGCAAGGATATGGGTGCGTGTGAGTAGGAAACAAAAGATATCGATTCTAGTTCTATTATTAGCTATGGGTTCGAATCTGAAAGAAATTCTAGATAATGTTCGTTACCCTGAGATTTTATTGTCTTTCGCGAATGATAAGAAGGAACTAAAAAAGATTAGTTCAAAAGAAAATGCTCTTTTGGAGTTTCACAAAAAGTTTTCTTCTAAAGAAGAGAAGGAACAGAAAGATATTGTATCTTCAGAGTCCTTATGTGAGTACTTACAAAAGGACTTTTTAGAAAAATTTTATAAAAAGAAATGCGAATTAGGAAGGATTGGTCGACGAAATATGAATCGGAGACTAAATCTTGATATATCTCAGGATAATATATTTTTGTTACCAAAAGATATATTGGCTGCTGCCGACCATTTGATTGAAATGAAATGGGAAATGGGTACACTTGATGATATGAATCACTTGAAGAATAAACGTATTCGTTCTGTAGGAGATCTCTTACAGGATCAATTTAGATTGGCTCTCTCTCTTTTAGAAAAGGCGGTTCGGAATACTATATCTGTAGCAATCTCTCGTAATAAATGGATACGAAGTCCTCAAATTTTGGTAACTTCAACTTCATTAAAAACTACTTATGAATCGTTTTTTGGCCTCCACCCCTTATCGCAACTTTCAGATCAAACTAATCCATTAGCACAAGTAGCTCATGGTCGAAAATGGAGTTTTTTGGGTCCTAGAGGACTGACAAGTCGGACTGCTAGTATTCAGATACGAGATATCCATCCTAGCTACTATGGACGTATTTGTCCAATTGATACATCCGAAGGTACTAATGTTGGACTTATTGGATCCTTAGCTATTTATGCACGGATTGGTCATTGGGAATCTATAGAAAGTCCGTTTTATAAAATATCTGAGAAATCAAGAAAAAAAGAAGGACAAATGGTTTATTTATCACCAACAAAAGATGAATATTATATGATAGCAGCAGGAAATTCTTTGGCCTTGAACCAAGGTATTCAAGAAGAAGAGGTTGTTCCCGCTCGATACCGTCAAGAATTCCTAACTATTGCGTGGGAACAGATTCATCTTAGAAGCATTTCTCCCTTCCACTATTTTTCTATTGGAGCTTCTCTTATTCCTTTTATTGAGCATAATGACGCGAATCGAGCTTTAATGAGTTCTAATATGCAACGCCAAGCAGTTCCGCTTTCTCAGTCGGAAAAGTGTATTGTTGGAACTGGGCTAGAAGGCCAAACGGTTGTAGATTCGGGGTTTTCAGTTATAGCTGAGCATCAGGGAAAGGTCCTTTATACTGATAGTCAAAAGATCCTTTTTTCAAGGAATGGGAATACTGAAAGTATTCCTTTAGTTAAGTATCAAGGTTCCAACAAAAAAACTTTGATCCATCAAAAACCCCGGGTTCAGGGAGGTAAATGCGTTAAAAAAGGTCAAATTTTAGCGGACGGTGCTGCTACCATTGGTGGGGAACTCGCCTTAGGAAAAAACATATTAGTAGCTTATATGCCATGGGAGGGTTATAATTCTGAAGATGCAGTACTAATTAGCGAACGTCTGATATATGAAGATATTTTTACTTCTTTTTCTATTCGGAGATATGAAATTAAGACTTATATGACAAATCAAGGCCCTGAAAGAATCACTAAGGGGATACCCCATCTCGAGACTCATTTTCTCCGCAATTTGGATAGAAATGGGATTGTGATGCTGGGATCTTGGGTAGAAACAGGTGATATTCTTGTAGGTAAATTAACGCCAAGAGAGGATGAACCGTTCCCAGAGGACAGATTATTAGAGGCTGTGCTTGGCATAGATTTATCCAGTACAAAAGAAACTTCTCTAAGATTACCTATAGGTGGAACAGGTCTCGTTATTGATGTGAAATGGATTGAGATGAACGATTCCAGTGATTTTTTAGAGATGGTTTCTGTATATATTTTACAGAAACGTCAAATCAAAGTAGGTGATAAAGTAGCTGGAAGACATGGGAATAAAGGTATCATTTCCAAGATTTTGTCTAGACAAGATATGCCCTATTTGCAAGATGGAACACCTGTTGATATGGTCTTCAATCCCTTGGGAGTACCTTCACGAATGAATGTGGGACAGATATTTGAATGCTCACTTGGATTAGCAGGGGATCTGCTAAAGAGACATTATCGAATAGCACCCTTTGATGAAAGATATGAGCAAGAGGCTTCGAGAAAACTAGTGTTTTCTGAATTATATGAAGCCAGTAAACAAACAAAAAATCCATGGGTATTTGAGCCCGAATACCCTGGAAAAAGCAGAATATTTGATGGAAGAACAGGAGATCCTTTTGAACAACCTATTCTAGTAGGAAAGTCCTATATCCTAAAATTAATTCATCAAGTGGATGATAAAATCCATGGACGTTCTACTGGGCCTTACACACTGGTTACACAACAACCCCTTAGAGGAAGGGCCAACCAAGGGGGACAGCGGGTGGGAGAAATGGAAATTTGGGCTCTCGAAGGATTTGGTGTTGCTCATATTTTACAAGAAATCCTTACTTATAAATCTGATCATATTAGAGCTCGTAAAGAAATATTAAATACTATGCTTATTGGAGGAAGAGCACCTAACCCTGAGGATGATTTTCCAGAAACTTTTCGAGTACTTGTTCGAGAACTACGATCTTTGGCTCTAGAACTGAATTATTTCCTTGTATCTGAAAGGAACTTCCAGATTCATAGGAAGGAAGTGTGATCTGAATTAATCATTATTTCAATCTTATTTTATGATTGACCAGTATAAACATCAAAAACTTCAAATTGGACCAGTTTCTCCTCAACAAATAAAGGCTTGGGCGACCAAAATCCTACCTAATGGGGAAAAAATAGTTGGAGAGGTAACAAAAAATGAGACTTTTCATTATAAAAGCAATAAACCAGAAAGAAATGGATTGTTCTGCGAAAGAATCTTTGGACCCATAAAAAGTGGATTTTGTGCCTGTGGAAAGTATCAAGAGATTGGGGCTGAAAAAGAAAACCCAAAATTTTGTCAACAATGCGGAGTAGAATTTGGTAATTCTCGGATACGAAGATATCAAATGGGGTACATCAAACTCGCATGTGCAGTGACTCATGTGTGGTATTTAAAAGGTCGTCCTAGTTATATCGCAAATCTTTTAGATAAATCCCTTAAGGAATTAAAAAGTCTAGTATATTGCGGTGTGTGATTTGATCAAAATTCTCATTTAACAGGTTCAAATTGAGAAACTGTTATCCTATTCGATCCAATTGGGATACCCTAGCTCTGACATGTGTTTTGGAAGAAATAACATGAAACTTAGGATTTTTGGTATATTCTATACTTACAATTTAAAGGGGAATTAATCCATGGTCGATTCTGTAATAGATAAACAGAAATAGCTAGTTATACCTTGTGAAAATCTTTTTTCATTTCATGGGATTTATTATTCCATTTAGAGAAAGATTTTGCTTAAGCAAGCAAATATAGTATGGTTACAGAAGTTTATCTATCGCATATATGCTTCAAGGTATTAAGGCATAACCGTCGAGGTGAGTAGGGACCTAAAAGATTAAATGGAATGAGATATAGACAAATAAATCCCGTATGAATTCAAAAATCAGAAATCTTTAAGAGAATTCATCAGGGAGGTAGACTACTCAATAATTTGACATTCTCATTTTAAGCAATTCATTCATCAAATTCAACTAAAGAAAGAATGAATCAATGAGAGATTAGTTTTTATTGGGAACTTGAGTAAAGAGTAGTTCTTTTTCAATTTTTATCTAAAATAAAAAAGAACTTTTTTTTTCTTTTTTTTAACTACTTGAGCCGGATGAGAGGAAACCTTCACGTCCGATTTGAAAGGGGGGAATCCTTTAGGAACCTATCTCGATTGTTCTTTTGCTAGGCCCACAGCTAAAAAACCAACTTTCTTACGATTACGAGGTTCATTCGAAGATGAAATCCAATCCCGGAAATACAGCATTCCGCTTTTTTTTAATACTCGAGGCTTCGAGAAATTTCGAAATCGAGAAATTGTGACAGGAGCTGATGCTATTAGAGAGCAATTAGCTGATTTAGATTTGCGAATTCTTATCGAGAATTCATTAGTAGAATGGAAAGGATTAGCAGTCCTGAAACCTACTGGAGATAAATGGGAAGATAGAAAAATTCAAATAAGAAAGAATTTTTTGGTTAGACGTATGGAATTAGCTAAACGTTTTCTTCAAACAAATATAGAACCTGAATGGATGGTTTTGTACTTATTACCAGTTCTTCCTCCCGAATTGAGACCCATTATTCAAATAGAAGGGGGTAAGCTAATAAGTTCGGATATTAATGAGCTCTATAAAAGAGTTATTGAGAAGAATATTGTTCTTAGCAATTTATTAAGTATATCTTCATTTCTATCTTCGGACAGAGATGTTGTCGTTATAAATTCTCAGGCAAAATTATTACAAGAAGCTGTGGATATACTTCTTCATATTGGGGTCCGCGGACAACTGAGGTCAGATGGTTTTACTAAAGATAAAGATTACAAATCTTTTTCAGATATACTTGGAGGGAAAGAAGGAAGATTTCGTGAGACTTTGCTTGGTAGACGGGTTGATTATTCAGGACGTTCTGTCATTGTTGTGGGTCCTTCTCTTTCATTATATCAATGTGGATTACCTCGAGAAATGGCAATAGAGCTTTTCCAAGCATTTCTAATCCGTCATCTAATTAGGAAACATTTCGCTTCTAACATAGCGACTGCTAAAAGGCTGATTCAGGAGCGGGAAAAAGAACCTATTGTATGGGAAACACTTAAAGAAGTTATGGAGGGGCATCCTATATTATTGAATAGAGCACCCACTCTGCATAGATTAGGTATATTGGCTTTCCAACCCATTTTAGTAGAGGAGCGTGCTATTTATTTACACCCATTAGTTTGTAAGGGTTTTAATGCAGACTTTGATGGAGATCAAATGGCTGTTCATTTACCTTTATCTTTGGAGGCTCAAGCGGAAGCTCGTTTACTTATGTTTTCTCATATAAATCTGTTATCTCCAGCTATTGGAGATCCTATTTGTGTACCAACTCAAGATATGCTTATCGGACTCTATGTATTAACCATGGGGAATCGTGGAGGGATTTGTGCAAATAGGTATAATTTACCTAATTGCAGAAACTATCAAAATCAACCAGTTGACAATAAAAACTATAAGTATAATAAAGAAAAAGAACCTTATTTTTCTAGCTCATATGAAGCACTTGGAGCTTATCGGCAAAAAAGAATCAGTTTAAATAGTCCTTTGTGGCTCCGATGGAATTTAGATAAAGGTGTTGTTGGGTCAAGCGAAATCCCCATTGAAGTTCAATATGAATCTTTGGGTACTTCTCATGAGATTTATGGGCATTATCTAATAATAAGAAGTACAAAAGATGAAATCCGTTGTATATACATTCGAACCACTCTTGGTCATATTTCTTTTTATCGAGAAATAGAAGAAGCCATACAAGGGTTTAGTGAAATCCGGGTTTAGTCGAATCCGGTATATTCGTACACTATCTAAACTTAAAAATTAGATTAGGTGATGCCCGTTCCCGGGCAGCGAAATTCGGGTTTTTACAATTTCATTAATATCATTTTTTATGAATTTCTGCATAAATTAAGACTAAGATAAAAGAAATTCTATCTTGGAACCACTGACTCATGTCTATTGTCGAATCCTACTCAGCAGAATATAGAAGAGGTTATTATGAAAGAACAAGCCTTTTACAATAGAGTCTTAAATGGAACTGCTATGAAACGACTTATTAGCAGATTAATAGTTCATTTTGGAATGGCATATACATCCCATATCCTAGATCAACTAAAGACTTTAGGTTTCCATCAAGCCACTACTACATCTATCTCATTAGGAATTGATGATCTTTTAACAATATCATCGAAACCTTGGTTAGTTCAAGATGCTGAACAACAGAATTCTATTTTGGAGAAACACCATCATTATGGAAATGTACACGCAATAGAAAAATTACGTCAATCTATTGAAATATGGTATGCTACAAGTGAATATTTGAGACAAGAAATGAATCCAAACTTTCGGATGACTGATGCTTCTAATCCAGTCTATTTAATGTCTTTTTCGGGAGCTAGGGGAAATGCATCTCAGATACACCAATTAGTGGGTATGAGAGGATTAATGTCAGATCCCCAAGGACAAATGATTGATTTACCCATTCAAAGCAATTTACACGAGGGACTCTCTTTGACCGAATATATAATTTCTTGTTATGGAGCTCGCAAAGGAGTTGTAGATACTGCTATACGAACAGCAGATGCTGGATATCTTACTCGTAGACTTGTTGAAGTAGTTCAACACATTATTGTACGTAGAAGAGACTGTGGTACTATTCAAGGTATTTCCGTGAGTCCTCAAAATGGGATGACAGAAACCTTTTTGGTACAAACACTAATCGGTCGTGTATTAGCAGATGATATCTATATTGGTCTACGATGCATTGCCACTCGAAATCAAGATATTGGGATTGGACTGGTCAATCGATTTATAACCTTTCAAACACAATCAATATATATTAGAAATCCTTTCACTTGCAGGAGTACATCTTGGATCTGTCAATTATGTTATGGTCGGAGTCCCACTCATGGTGATTTGGTTGATTTGGGAGAAGCTGTAGGTATTATTGCGGGTCAATCGATTGGGGAACCAGGAATTCAGCTCACATTAAGAACTTTTCATACTGGTGGAGTATTCACAGGAGGTACTGCCCAACATGTACGAACTCCTTTTCAGGGGAAAATCAAATTCAACGAGGATTTGCTTCATCCCACACGTACCCGTCATGGGCATCCTGCCTTTCTGTGTTCTACAGACTTTTATGTAACTATAGAGAGTCGAGATATTATACATAATGTGAGTATCCCTTCGAAAAGTTTGATTTTAGTTCAAAATGATCAATATGTAGAATCAGAACAAGTTATTGCTGAGATTCGTACTGGAATGTCTACTTTTCCTTTGAAAGAGACAGTACAAAAACATATTTTTTCGGAATCAGGGGGAGAACTGCACTGGAGTACCGATGTCTACCATAAACCTAAAGATACATATAAAGATACATATAGTAATGTGCATCTATTACCAAAAACAAGTCATTTATGGGTATTAGCAGGAAGTCCTTGCAAATCCGATAGAGTGTCTTTTTCGGTCCACAAGGATCAAGATCAAATGAATGTTGATTCTTTTTCTGTTGAAGAAAGATATATTTCTGACCTCTCAAAAACTAATAATCAAATAAGATATAAATTGTTGGATACTTCTAATAAAGGGGAAATTGTTGAACATTCATGGACTGATCAAATCATATCAAACAATCATTCGAATTTCATATATCCTTCTATTTTGCAAGAGAATTCTTTTTTCTTGGCGAAAAAGCGAAGAAACCGATTTATTATCCCATTAAAATATGATAAAGAACAAGAAAAAGAACTAATATCTTCTTTTTCGATTTCGATGGAAATACCCATAAATGGCATTTTCCTTCAAAATAATAGTATTCTTGCTTTTTTTGATGATCCACGATACAGAAGAAGTAATTCAGGAATTATTCAATATGGGATCATAAAGATAGAGTCGATCATAAAAAAAGAGGATTTGCTTGAGGATCAAGGAATAAAAGAATTTCCGGAATACCATACGTTGATTGAGGATCAAGAAATACAAGAATTTAGCCCGGAATACCAAACGTTGATTGAATATCAAAAATACCAAATGTTAATTGAGTATCAAAAAAGACAAAAATTGAATCCGGAATACCAAATGTTAATTAAAGATCAAGGAATAAAAGAATTTCTGGAAGACCAAATGTTAATTGAGGATCAAGAAACACAAGAATTGAGTCCGGAATATCAAATGTTAATTGAGGATCAAGAAACACAAGAATTGAGTCGGGAATACCAAATGTTAATTGAGGATCAAGAAAGACAAGAATTGAGTCGGGAATACCAAATGTTATTAGAGGATCAAGAAAAACAAGAATTGAATCGGGAATACCAAATGTTATTAGAGGATCAAGAAAAACAAGAATTGAATCGGGAATACCAAATGTTATTAGAGGATCAAGAAAAACAAGAATTGAGTCGGGAATACCAAATGTTAATTGAGGATCAAGAAAGACAAGAATTGAGTCGGGAATACCAAATGTTAATTGAGGATCAAGAAAGACAAGAATTGAGTCGGGAATACCAAATGTTAATTGAGGATCAAGAAAGACAAGAATTAAGTCCGGAATACCAAATGTTATTAGAGGATCAAGAAAGACAAGAATTAAGTCCGGAATACCAAATGTTATTAGAGGATCAAGAAAGACAAGAATTGAGTCGGGAATACCAAATGTTATTAGAGGATCCAGAAAGACAAGAATTAAGTCCGGAATACCAAATGTTATTAGAGGATCAAGAAAGACAAGAATTGAGTCGGGAATACCAAATGTTAATTGAGGATCAAGAAAGACAAGAATTAAGTCCGGAATACCAAATATTAATTGAGGATCAAGAAAGACAAGAATTGAGTCCGGAATACCAAAGGAAAGTGGATCAGTTTTTTTTCATTCCCGAAGAAGTGCATATCTTACCGAAATCCTCTTCTATAAGGGTCCGGAACAATAGTATCATTGGAGTAAAAACATGGCTCACTTTAAATAAAAGAAGCCAAGTAGGTGGATTAGTCCAAGTGAAGAAAACAAAAAAATATATTGAACTGAAAATCTTTTCCGGATATATTCATTTTCCAAGGGAAACAGATAAGATATCCAGACACAGCGAGATTTTGATACCACGAAAAACAGGAAAAAAAAATTCTAAGAAGTTGCAAAAATGGAAAGATTGGATCTATGTTCAAGGGATCACACCTATCAAGAAAAAGTTTTTTGTTTCAGTTAGACCTGTAATTACATATGAAATACCTGATGAGATTGATTTAGCAACACTTTTTACTCAGAATCTCTTGCAAGAAAAAGACAATCTCCAACTTAGAGTTGTGAATTATTTCCTTTATGGAGATAGCAAGTCAATTCGAATAATTTGTCTAAAAAGTATTCAATTAGTTCGAACTTGTTTAGTATTGAATTGGGACCAAGAACAAAATAGTTCTATAGAAGAAGAGGTTCATGCTTCATTTGTTGAGATAAAGACAAATTATTTAATTCGTAATTTCATCAAAATTGAGTTAATTAAACCTTCATATATTGGAAAAAGATATGAAAGAGCAAGTTCAGGATTCATTCCTAATAATATTTTAGATCGTATTTCTGATAATAGATTAAATTGTAGCAATATCAATCCTTTTTATTCCAAGACGAAGATTCAATCATTTAGTCAACATCAAGGAATTATGGGTACTTTGTTAAATCGAAACAAGGATTACCAATCTTTTATAATTTTGTCATCGTCCAATTGTTCTCAAATGCATCGATTCCAAAATAATACTGTGAGAAAAAAAAGGAATCCCTTACCCCCATATATATTTGTTTTGGGTCCGCTAGGTGCTATTGTATCTAAAATAACGAATTTTTATATATTTTGTAATTTAATAACTTATAATGAGATCTTATTAAATAAATATTTTTTTTCTAACTATTTTGATAATTGGTTTGATTTTTTTGACAATTTGAAAGAGGTTTTCTTACTACTTAACATCATTTTACTAGATATAGAAAATTCTCAGTTTGATCCATGTATCATCGTAAGGCCATCTCTTTTGGAACAGACTGTCAAAGTATTGATTCAAGTCTATAATACATGTAGAATACTTCAACCTGAAGTAGCTGAATATTGTTTAATAGATGAGAATAGGAGAATTTACAATCCGGATCTACCGATAGGCTTTTTTTTGAACCCATTCAATTGGAATTGGTATCCTTTCTTTCACGATGATAGTTGGGAAGAGACATCGGCGAAAATAAGTCTTGGACAATTTATTTGCGAAAATTTGTGTCTATTTCAAGACGAACCATATGTTGAAAAATCTGGTCAAATTGTAATTATTAATCTTGATTCCTTAGTTATAAGATCAGCTAAGCCCTATTTGCTCACTTCAGGTGCAACCATTCATGGTCATTATGGGGAAATATTTTATAAAGGAGATGTATTGGTTACATTTCTATATGAAAAATCGAGATCTAGCGATATAACGCAAGGTCTTCCAAAAGTAGAAAAATTTTTCGAAGTGCGTTCGATTGATTTAATATTGATAAACCTAAAAAGGAGGGTTGAAGGTTGGAACCAACGTATACCAAGAATTCTTGGAGTACCTTGGGTTTTCTTCATTGGAGCTGAGCTAACCATAGCCCAAAGTCGTATTTCTTTGGTTAATGAGATCCAAAAGGTTTATCGATCTCAGGGGGTACATATCCATAATAGACATATCGAAATGATTGTACGTCAAGTAACATCAAAAGTGTTGGTTTCAGAAAATGGAATGTCTAATGTCTTTTTACCTAGAGAGTTAATTGGATTATTACAAGCAGAACGAGCAGGACGTGCTTTGGATGAAGCAATCTTTTATCGGGCAATCTTATTGGGAATAACAAGAGCCTCTCTAAATACTCAAAGTTTCATATCTGAAGCAAGTTTTCAAGAAACCGCTCGAGTTTTAGCAAAAGCTGCTCTGCGAGGTCGTATTGATTGGTTGAAAGGTCTGAAAGAAAACGTTGTTCTGGCAAGAATTCTACCTATTGGTACCGGATTGAAAAAAAGTGTGTATCCTTCAAGACAAGATAAGAACTTTGCTTTAGAAAAAAAAATAGAAAATCTATTTGAGTTGGAAATGAGAGATATTATGTTACATCATAAAGAATTATTATGATAAAGAATTATTTTGTTCTGACGTGACAAATAATCTAAATCAAGAGGTCGAGAATACCACCTCTCCTAAATTATTTTTAAATACAGAAACCACAAATTAAATAAGCAGTGATTCCCCTCAATCAACAGATCAAAGGAATAGCAAAGACACAAAGCTTAACCAAGATGAGACAGATTAGGTTCTTAAATCTCTTTCTGGGACCTAATAAGGAGTTTTTCATCCCAATAAAATAATCAAAAAAAAAGATATAGATGAGTTTTATTTTTTCCCAATAACTTAAAAAAAAAAAAAATAAGAAATATGAAAATTGGAGCATCAGTTCGTAAAATTTGTCAAAGATGTCGATTAGTTCGTAGGCGTAGACAACTTACAGTGATTTGTCCTAATCTGAAACATAAAAAAAGGCAAGGTTAATCTTTCTCATTCAAAAAAAGCTTTCTTTACAAATTCTTGATCACTTTGTTCAACGATTTTTTTGATACAGGAAGAAAAGGAAAAAGTTTTTTTTTTTTGCTGGAATGATACTATTTCTAATAATATTTTGGATATTATTTTAAAAAATAATATTAAATAATAAAAAAGATTGAATAATCAAGAACATTGAAGAATTAAAAAAAACGGAAAGAGAGGGATTCGAACCCTCGGTAAACAAAAGCCTACATAGCAGTTCCAATGCTACGCCTTCAACCACTCGGCCATCTCTCCTATATTATAATTTATATAATATATTATAATATTCTTATATTATTTTTGATGAAAAACTGAGTTAAAGTAAATAGGGAGTTTTCTTATTACTAAAGTAATAGTAGAACTCAAATAAAACCATTCTATGTATCAAATAAAAGAAAAAGGAATGAAGACAAGAAATCATGGATTTTCACCTTAAAAATATATAAATATGAAAAAGTCAAATATATGAGTATTAAATCTTGAATTAAGATTTATGACTCTAGGAATACCAAAAGTGCCTTTTCGTGGTCTTTCAACCGACAAGACGATAACGAAAGACTTTACGTAAAAAGAGTACTTTTTCTATGCAGAAATATAGAAGCTCCTTTCGTGGATGAGATTATTGCTCTCTTGCTATTTCTGAATGAGGAAAATGATACTGATATATATACGGTGGAGGAGCACTATCAGCAATGGCCCTTTACGATACTATGGGATTTTTATTAGCTGATATGTATATAATAGCTATGGGATTTTTATTAGCTGATGTGTATACAATAGCTATGGGATTAGCTGCATCAGCGGCATCTTTGATTCTGGCCGCAGGAACAATTCCTAAACGGGTAGCATTCCCTAACGCTAGGATTATGATTCACCAACCTTCTACTGGCTATTTTTATGGGAGCCGCCCAAAAGAAATGCAAGTAGAAGCAGAAGAAATGTTTGAACTTCGTAACACAATTGCGAAAATTTATGCACAAAAAACAGGTCAACCTATAAATGTTATACAGAATGATCTGGAAAGAGATACTTTTATGTCCGCAATCGAAGCGCAAGATTATCGTATTGTCGATCACATAGTAAATCAAAAAAGAAAATCTTTACTGAACTGAGTTATTTTTATCAATTATTTCTTTTGAGTATTCAATTCAATAGAAATAATTGATAAAAATCACATTCGGTTAAGATCAATCTAAGCCAAACAATTTTATTCTATATAGATATACATAGAATATGCCAACTATTAAACAACTTCTTAGAAACAGAAGACAGCAAAAAAAAAATGTTAAGAAATCTCCCGCTCTTAAAGGATGTCCTCAGCGTCGAGGAACATGTACTAGGGTGTATGTGCGACTCGTTCAGATCATGAGTTCAAACAAATGAGAGAATTTTTCCAGTATCACCAGTACTGATGAATAGGATAGTAACAAAAAGGTATACAATATATCTATTAATTCTATAGAATCTCAAATTTATGGTTTTCATTGGTAAAAATCCAATCATTCTCGATTTGAAATAAGAATCAATTCTCCATTGGTAGCAAAAGGTTATCCATTGAGCGGAGGAAATAGCATTACATTATAGGAAGCATGCTCCTTTTTGAAAGAACGGACTTATAGGGTCAGCTACCTAGCCAACTTTTCTAATTAAATGCCGTCACTGTATGGATAACTCTTACTGTGAAAAGGGCTATTACTTTCTAATTAATAGGTAGAGCCAAAGAATATGAACTATACAAGTTCACAAAATCCTTTGATTAAATGAAAAAAGAAGCTCCGGTGTATAGAGAGGACCTCACCGTTTGAGAGATAACCATAGAAACGATGGAACCCACTATTTATTTTTTGAATATAGAAATTGAAGAATGGGAAGGAAAGCAAGAATCGTGGTTGGGAAGGTTATAGTAGCAAAAGTCATTGGAATCGATATTTGATATATTGGAGTAATTCGTTTTGTTATTGATTGACCCTAGTCGGAGAAAAAAATAACTGAAAGATTTGAGGTGCAATTTATGCCTATTGGAACACCAAAAGTACCTGTTCATCGTTTTAAGAAGAAAGTTTTCATTCCTTTATATGAAAGACTTCAGGAAGATAGAATCATTTTTATATGCAAAAATTTAGAATTCCCTTTGGTGAATCGGGTTATTGGTCTCATACTATATATGAATGCAGAAGAAGATGATACTGATATTTCTTTATATATAAATTCCCATGGTGGGGGGGCACTATCAGCAATGGCCCTTTATGATACTATGGAATTTATATCAGTTGATATATGTACAGTAGATATAGGATTAGCTGCATCAGCGGCATCTGTGATTCTGGTCGCAGGAACAAATCCTAAACGGCTAGCATTCCCTCACGCAAGGATTATGATTCACCAACCTTCTACTCGCTATTTTTGTGGAACTGCAGACTTTATCCTAATGGAAACAGAAAGAATGTCTCAACTTCGTAACACAATTGCAGAAATTTATGCACAAAAAACAGGTCAACCTATAAATGTTATACAGAATGATCTGGAAAGAGATACTTTTATGTCCGCAAAAGAAGCTCAAGATTATGGTATTATCGATCGCATAGCAAAAAAAAAAAAAAAAAAACCTTACAAAAATATGGATCATTTTTTTTGATCCGTATGAGGTGAAAATTTCATAACTATTAATTAGGAGAATGGGATATTTTTAAATTTTTTTCTATTGTATCCTATACAAGAACTTTTGTTTTTGTATAGGATACATCAAAATTTTTTGGTATCCTAAATATAGGATACTGAGCTTGGTGAATTGAAAAAAAAATGAACTTTTTTTTTCAGTCAAAATTCTATCAAAGGAAATTTATGAATCTTATATCATCTTCCATTAGAGCATATATATAATAAAATGTGTTATCTGAGATATCTGCTGTAGAAGTAGGCCAACATCTTTATTGACAATATAGTGAAGAAAAGTGAAAATTGAATTCAAAGGCAGACTCTTTTCAAATAAAAATCTTCTTCAAATTGTAAGAGTGAGTGATTCAAAAATGAGTGATACAAACAAAAAGGGGATCCATTATTAGCTTACCAAAAAATTCTTTTTTATGAGATTTTTTGGTATCCTAAATAAATGAATAATTCTTTTTTTTTTTTTTACAGATTCATTTCATCCTTTAACTATTTTCTTTACTAATCCGATTATGCATTTTTTGATCATTCGAATCAGAGTCAAGCAAATAAGTATTTCTAAAAATTGTTTAGAGTTTGTGTCATGCATCAATGGTGAATTACCGGTAGAAGGTTCCATCGGAACAATTATTTAATGTACTTCGTATAAAAAAAAAATAAAAGAAAAGGAAATGGGAGATAAAATGACAAGAAGATATTGGAACATCAATTTGGAAGAGATGATTGAAGCAAGAGTTTATTTAAGTAATAATAAGATGATCTCGTTGGGACGAAATAAGACGAGATTGGGTTCAATAAAAACCCATTGTTTTTCTTTTTCTTTCATGCCTGAAGATCGGTTGAAAGATCTCGTGAATCTGCTTCGCATAAACCTCGAAAATCCTGAAAAATACAATTACAACAATGAGAAATGCTCATGTTGTAATCGTATTTTTGGAAAGGACAAATACAAACGTAAAGAACATGATCATGTAACAAATCTCGCCAAAACTGCTCGTTTTTTATCAGAACCTTTTGATTTGCTTGATTTTTCTTTCGTACCTCCAAATCATTGGAAAGATTTCGTGAATCTACTTCACATAAACGTCGAAAATCAATGTACCCATGGAGATGACAATCACGACAATGAGAGATGTTCGTGTTGTGATCGTATTCATGGATATGTATCTAAAGAGAATAACAATTACAACAGTTGTTTATGTTGTAATCGTATTCTTGAATATGATTTTGCATTTCAAGACGTTTCTGAATGGATAGACATGTTCTTATCAAAATATAACGAAGGAAATATCTCTCGTCGGCAAGTGTACTTTTTCCTTACGTTCGTGAAATTAAGGATGGGGTTTAAAAGAAAGGTATAGACATTATTAAATTTTTTTCTATTGTATCCTATACAAGAACTTTTGTTTTTGTATAGGATACATCAAAATTTTTTGGTATCCTAAATATAGGATACTGAGCTTGGTGAATTGAAAAAAAATGAACTTTTTTTTTCAGTCGAAATTATATCAAAGGAAATTTAAGAATCTTATATCATCTTCCATTAGAACATATATACAATGTGTTATCTGAGATATCTGCTGTAGAAGTAGGCCAACATCTCTATTGGCAAATAGTGAAGAAAAGTGAAAATTGAATTCAAAGATAGAAATAAATAAGCAGACTCTTTTCATGTAAAAATCTTCTTCAAATTATAAGAGTGAGTGATTTACAAAAATGAGTAATACAAACAAAAAGGGGATCCATTATTAGCTTATCAAAAAATTCTTTTTTATAAGATTTTTTGGTATCCTAAATAAATGAATAATTCTTTTTTTTTTAATGTATTTCACATACACATAAAAAAGAAAAAAAAACTTCCTTCTTCTATGTAAAAAAAAAAGAAAACAGATTCATTTCATCCTTTAACTATTTTCTTTACTAATCCGATTATGCATTTTTTGATCATTCGAATCAGAGTCAAGCAAATAAGTATTTCTAAAAATTGTTTAGAGTTTGTGTCATGCATCAATGGTGAATTACCGGTAGAAGGTTCCATCGGAACAATTATTTAATGTACTTCGTATAAAAAAAAAATAAAAGAAAAGGAAATGGGAGATAAAATGACAAGAAGATATTGGAATATCAATTTGGAAGAGATGATTGAAGCAAGAGTTCATTTAGGTAATAATAAAAAGAGATGGAATCCTAGAATAACTCCTTATATCCTTGCAAAGGACAAATACAAACGTAAAGCTATACATATTACAAATCTCGCTAAAACTGCTCGTTTTTTATCAGAAGCTTGTGATTTACTTTTTGATGCAGCAAGTAAAAAAAAAAACATTTTAATCGTTGGTACTAAACAATTACCAGAAAAAGTCGCGGATTCAGTAGCGTTGGCTGCAAAAAGGGCTCGGTGTCATTATGTTAATGAAAAATGGTTTCGTGGTATGTTAACAAATTGGGTCATTACGCGAAGGAAACTTCATAAGTTAAGGGACTTAAAAGCATTAGAAAAGATGGGCAAATTCAACTCTCTTCGCAAAAGAGATGCAGCAATCTTGAAGAGAAAATTATCTAGTTTGCAAAGATATCTCGGCGGAATCAAATATATGCAGAAATTACCTGATATTGTGATCATCATTGATCAGCAAAGAGAATATATAGCTCTTCGAGAATGTCTTATTTTAGGTATTCCGACAATTTGCTTAATCGATACAGATTGTGATCCAGATCTGGTGGATATTCCAATTCCAGCCAACGATAATGATACAGTTTCAATTCGATGGATTCTTAACAAATTAGTGTCCGCAATTTGTGAGGGTCATTCTAGCTATATGTCATTCTAGCTATATAAAGAATCATTATATATGAAGAACCATATATATATAACCATTTCAATAAAGAATTCTAAGATTTATTAATTACTAATAAAATTTTTGTTAATAATTTTATTATTGGCCAACATAAAGATAATATTGATTCAATTTTTTTTTATCACTGTTACTAAAAACAGTGAAATGAAACTTCTTAATAAAGGGGATTATTCTTGAAATTTTTAGTAGTTAATTTTCAGGTTTACTTATTTAAAGTAAAATATATGAAAAAGTAAAATATATGAGTATTATTTTTTCAATTAAAACAAGTTTTTTTAGAAACTCTATTGCAGACTTTTGATTTCATCATAGCTATGCTATGGAATTTGAAAAATCTTATTCATTCTTAAGTATCCATATTATAGATATAGATCCATTCAATTTCATATTATAAGGATACAAGCCATCCTGTTACAAATCTTGAAAATAATATTTTTTTTTCTAAACGACTTATTTTTTATTTAAGGAATTATATCCCGATACTTTTTATGTATAACTTAATTGAATTAAGAGACGTGATTGACGTGATTCAAAAATGTCGTTTAATGACAAAGAACAAACAAATTGAGATTCTCAAAAAAAAAAAAAAGAAAAAAGAAAATGGAGAACAATGGATAAACCTGAAGAAAGGCTAATGGCTCATTATATTGAACCTCTTTGTAGAAAAAATTTCGTGACAATAGATTCGATAATTCAAACAATGTTTCGGAATTTTATAAAACATTTCAATAAAGGGGGTTCGTTTAACCTGACAGACATGGAAGAAGTCTTAAATATGCTTACTGTATGCTTGGGCTTTCCGCTAGAGGAATCTATTTCTTTTGAGTTCAATTCTAACTCTTTTGAGTTAGAGAAGACTCTGTTTAATTCGTGGATCAAGACGGATGCTTTAATTAAGTATCCGTATTTTTTTCGTTGTAGGTTTTTACATCTTAAAATTGAAAGATTTTTTTTTCAAAATGAAGAGGACTTCAAAAAAAATCCAGAAATAGAAATAACGAAGTGGACTATTTTTCAATTCTTGGACAGCCTTCTCGAATATAAAATTGAGTCAATAAAATAAATAGTAGTAAGAAAGTGAATTAATTCTATTATTTAGTTTTCTGGGATTTTTTGGTATCCTAAATAAATAATTCTTCTTTTTTTTTTTTTAAATGTCTTTCACATAAAAAAATAAAATAAAAAACTTTCTTTCAATGGCTGTTCCAAAAAAACGTACTTCTATATCAAAAAAACGTATTCGTAGAAATATCTGGAGAAAAAAAGGATATTTAACTGCAGTAAAAGCCTCTTCTTTAACAAAATCACTTTCTATTGGAAATTCAAAAAGTTTTATTAAACAAAAACCAAATAAAAGAGTTTTTGGTTTTTATGTATTTCTACAACAAAGTATTCCTTTAACAAATATAGATTAAAATGCTATGTTTAAAATGCTAAAAAAAAGCTAGCTTTGAAATAAATGATTCATATTAAATGAATCTAATTCTTATTTTTTTTTTTGAATTACTTTTTATTAATTTAGTTAGTAAAATTTCACTTAAGGACTTTAATTAGAACTACAAATTATATATAATTTGTAGTTCTAAGATGGATATCTTAGGATTTCAATTACTTAATTAAATAACTTTTGATTAAGTAACTTTTCACAATAGAAGAAAAGATTTTTCTAGTGATAGAAAGAAAGAACAAGATAAGTGAAAACACTAAAAAGATATTTAGAATTATCTTTTCTATCTTCTATTCTAATGAATAATGGGATATCTTTTAATTTGTACTTGATTCTTTTTTAAGTACAAAGAAAGATACTATGTTCTATGAAAGTAGATTTATATGAATTATTTTATGATAACCTCAAATATATACTAAACAAGTTCGATCCTGCTTCAATATGACAAATATTTATAAATTACATCATGTCTAAATTTAAAACTATATTAGACAAGAAATATTCTATTCATAATACTGAGGAAGTATTTTACTTTTACAAGATAGGAAAAAAAGTCCGTTGGGCACCTTATGCTTATGTCATAATAGATTCGAACACTTGCCTCGAATTGACTCAATATCATAATTGCTCTAGTAAATAACTATCTAGTTTAGTGAATAACTTAAAAAAAAGATGGATGATAGATAGAAAATAACTAATCATATCATAAGGAAAAAATCCATCCGAAGTTCACTAAAAACTTGACTCTTGGCAGGTCTCTTTGTATGCATTGTCCGGAAAGAGGAGGACTTAATGATTATTCGTTCGCCGGAATCAGAAGTGAAAATTCTTGTGGATAGAGATCCTATAAAAACATCTTTTGAGCTATGGGCCAAACCTGGTCATTTTTCAAGAACAATAGCTAAGGGTCCTGATACTACCACTTGGATCTGGAATCTACATGCTGATGCTCACGATTTCGATAGTCATACCAGCGATTTGGAGGAGATCTCCCGAAAAGTTTTTAGTGCTCATTTCGGTCAACTCTCCATTATTTTTCTTTGGTTGAGTGGTATGTACTTCCATGGTGCCCGTTTTTCCAATTATGAAGCATGGCTAGGTGATCCTACTCATATTGGACCTAGTGCCCAGGTAGTCTGGCCCATAGTAGGTCAAGAAATATTGAATGGTGATGTCGGAGGGGGTTTCCGAGGAATACAAATAACCTCTGGCTTTTTTCAAATTTGGCGAGCATCCGGAATAATTAGTGAATTAGAACTCTATTGTACCGCAATTGGTGCATTGATTTTTGCCTCAATAATGCTTTTTGCTGGTTGGTTCCATTATCATAAAGCTGCCCCAAAATTGGCTTGGTTCCAAGATGTAGAATCTATGCTGAATCATCACTTAGCAGGATTACTAGGACTTGGGTCTCTTTCTTGGGCGGGACACCAAATTCATGTATCTTTACCGATTAATAAATTTCTCGATGCTGGGGTTGATGCTAAAGAAATACCACTTCCTCATGAATTTCTCTTGAATCGAGATCTTTTGGCTCAACTGTATCCAAGCTTTCACGAGGGCGCAACCCCCTTTTTCACCTTGAATTGGTCAAAATATGCGGACTTTCTTACCTTTCGTGGAGGGTTAGATCCAATAACAGGGGGTCTATGGTTGAGCGATACTGCACACCATCATTTAGCTATTGCCATCCTTTTTCTGATTGCTGGTCATATGTACAAGACTAACTGGGGCATTGGTCATAGCCTTAAAGACATTCTAGAAGCTCATAAAGGTCCATTTACAGGACAAGGGCATAAGGGTCTTTATGAAATTTTAACAACTTCATGGCATGCTCAATTATCTCTTAACCTAGCTATGTTGGGTTCCTTAACCATTATTGTAGCTCATCATATGTATTCAATGCCTCCTTATCCATATCTAGCTACTGACTACGGTACACAACTTTCATTGTTCACACATCACATGTGGATTGGTGGATTTCTGATAGTTGGTGCTGCTGCACATGCAGCCATTTTTCTAATAAGAGACTATGATCCAACTACTCGATACAATGATCTATTAGATCGTATCCTTAGGCACCGCGATGCAATCATATCACATCTTAATTGGGTATGTATATTTTTAGGTTTTCACAGTTTTGGCTTGTATATCCATAATGATACTATGAGTGCTTTAGGACGTCCTCAAGACATGTTTTCAGATACCGCTATCCAATTACAACCTATTTTTGCTCAATGGATACAAAATACTCATGCTTTAGCACCTAGCCTAACAGCTCCTGGTACAACAACGACTACCAG